ATCTCACATCATGAGATAAGTATATATCCCACGATGCCATAAAATAAATAGGCAGTTATTATTGTATCGGCCAAAAGCCCGCTAATTAATCTTTACGATGCTTCCTCTATCAATTAGATCCTTTCTTATCCATAGAAAAAGTAGCTAGGCATATTAATTTCTTCATATTTCGACTTCTATGAAATTTATTTTTTTGCTACAGCTGCTAAAAATCGTTGTTTTAGACGATGCATATGTAGAAAGCCTTTTTCTAGTATTTTTCTAGTATTTACTATAAAAATTAGATTTTCTTTCTTTTTTTTTTTCTATAGTGGAGATAGTCGCACGTAATGACAGATCACGGCCATATTATTAAAAGCTTGTGGTAAGAATGGGTTTCGTTCTAGTGCTCGAAAATAATATTCCAAAGCTTTCGTATGTTCTCCATTACTTGTGTGGATAAGACCTATATTATAGAGTATATAACTTCGATCATAGGGATCAATCTCTAGTCGCATAGCTTCATAATAATTCTGTAAAGCTTCCGCATAATTTCCTTCGGATTGAGCTGACATCCGTTACGGTCGTTATTCAATTAAAAGAATCTCCGTTTCAGAACCGTACGTGAGATTTTCATCTCATACGGCTCCTCCCTTATGTGCATAATGAGAATTATATATGGAATCTAAATCAAACAAATTCCAATCTTCTCATTATGAACTGATTAGGGCTAGTGTTTTTACAAGAAATCTCTAGCCAACCTTACTGCAAGAGATCTTTTTTAACATTAAAGGTGCTCGGCCTAAATAGAAATGATAACTCCTGCCATTTTTTTGTTTTCAACGCCTCCAAATTTCCAGGAATTAGTCACTTCAACAGCCTTCGATGGTTCTACGGGTATCCAAAGTACGAACGAGATGGATGTTCGCTGTCCCAACCATTCTTTTATTTTAGTCCCGAACCCGATAAGGAAAAGGGTAATTTATAACAAAGTTTTTGTGTTGTTGATTCCTAGGTGTAGTGCTTCTTTCTATATGCTACCTATCGGTACTAGTGGAGTAGGATTAACCTGTAATACAGAACCTCTAGGTGTAACCTTGCGCTCAATACTAGAATCCGCAATTGAAACATAGTATCTGAGGTTGCATTAATCGAGGATAGACGACAGAAGGAATTGTTCTATTTACAAACTGCACCTTCAACAGACGTAGATTTCTTTACAAAATTTTCTCGAATTGCGTTTCTTTCTCCTAACACTAAGAGAAACAAATAAATATAAAATCAATAAAAAAAAAAAAAAAATCAAATCACACCATCTCTGTAATAGGTAAATGCCTCTTTTTCTCCTGAAGTTGTCGGAATTATTCGTAATAAGATATCGGCTACAATTGAAAAGGTCTTATCAATAAAATTTCCATTTATCCGCGATCTAGACATAGGTAGAAATCCATTCTATAATTCTTCTCATTATCTCTCGTAGGAAAATGATCCCACAAAGAAAAGAATTGTACAGTACGAAATAACATAAAAACAGATAGAATTTCTTATAAAAAAAAAGATGGACTTTCTATTCCAATTCTGCCCTTTTTTTTATGGAAAAAAAAGAAATGTTTGAACCCGATTCCATTTCATACTAATAGAGTAGTATATCAAGGAAGGGAAATATTATGATTTCATTGAAGTTGCAGATTCGAAAAACTTGATCAATTTGGATGGAATTCTGCTACAAAGAAGAAAAAAGATCGAATAATCATTCGATAGATGAAAATAGAATAACTGCCTATTTTGTCCTGTGTACATAGCAGGTCTATAATCAAATAGAAAAATGTTTTATAAATTACTAATAGTAATGGAGGGGTAAGGGCTTTGTTGTTGAGAATTCTAAAACAGGAATGGAAAGGAATTTGATAATTTTTATGGTATGAAATCACAGTATATATGATTTATATATTTATATATAGTATATATAATTTAAAGGTCTCCGTTAACCATAGTCTAAAAAAACTAGACCCATGAATCAATTCATTCGTTCTATTTCTTTGATGATAAATTTTCTATTTTGATAGTTTTGATAGCTATTATTTAAAATAAAAATACATAAAATACATAGGTCATACCTATCGAATCATATATAATTTAATATGAATGACTCGCTATTCACTCGGTTTTTGGGTCATAATCATTATGTAGGAGAGATGGCCGAGTGGTTCAAGGCGTAGCATTGGAACTGCTATGTAGGCTTTTGTTTACCGAGGGTTCGAATCCCTCTCTTTCCGAACCTTCACTTACTTGACCGATTTGACTAAAAAAAAAATAGATACCTTAGTTAGACCTTTCTTTGATATAGAAAGATATGGATTCTTTATTCTGAATTGCTGTGACGCGTAAAATACTACAAATATAGTATAGTAAAAATACTGAAAAGAATAAGCAAAGAAAAAAAAAAGGTCCCTTCGGCTATGATATATAAATGGGAGAAAGTTTGGACCAAAGCCATAATTGTCTTTTTTTTTATTTACTTCGCCTCGCCGAAAGGGAAGAAAGTTGTCCGAATGTTTTTTTTTTTTTCGTTAGGTTTAAGTCTGACGAGAATAATATTCTACGACTAGCAATTCATTTATTTTCAAAGCGACCCATTTACTATCTATTATTTGATTGACTAATCCTTTATATTCGAATGGGTGAAGGGTCAAATGGTTTGGCAATCCCTCAGGAGGAGATGATTGTATAGAATTTTGAATCAGAGTTCTGAATTTTTGTTCATCCTTCGCTGTAATCATATCTTGGGGTTTGCAGCGATAACTGGGTATATCTACTATACGACCATTAACTAAAATATGTCTGTGGTTAACTAATTGACGGGCTGCGGGAATAGTCGAAGCCATACCCAATCGAAAAAGAATGTTATCCAAACGCATTTCAAGTAATTGTAGTAAAACTTGACCTGTCGAGCCCTTGGCTTTTCTGGCGATACGAACATATTTAAGTAATTGTCGTTCTGTAAGACCATAATGAAAACGCAATTTTTGTTTTTCTTCTAGACGAATACGATATTGAGATTTTTTACCGGAACGCGATTGGTTTCTAAGATCACTCCCGGGTCTAGGCCTTTTATTAGTTAATCCTGGTAAAGCCCCCAGCCGGCGTATTTTTTTGAAACGAGGTCCTCGATAACGTGACATAAAGACTCCTAAATTTATAATAAATGGAATTCTTATTTATATTGATTTTCTATTTTTAAAATATTAAAAAAATTAAATTTTATAAAATAACAACCCTAAACTAAAACTGAACTAAATGAAGCGAAGTTTACTGAAGTAGTGTACTATAAAGAAAAGAAGAATGAGATGAATTGGATAAATATTGAAGCCCTTTCTATTATATAGAAAAAAATATTTTTCCTGACATAATTAGAAATTCCTATAACTTAATAAATTCGAAATTCATAACTTTTGAAAATAAGGGGGGGAGGGAAATACTTTTTCAATATTCTTTGATTTCAAAGTCTCAGTCATGGAAAATTTGGAATAAAAAATGGGAAAAGCCGGCTATCGGAATCGAACCGATGACCATCGCATTACAAATGCGATGCTCTAACCTCTGAGCTAAGCGGGCCTACATAACAGAAATTTTTTTATAGATAGGAATCCTAAAAATCTTAGTTATTCATAATCTATACTATATGAATCTAGAAAAGAATAGCTAATTTCAAATAAGAATTAAGATAATATATAATATATTATATAACATAAGAATATAACATAAGAATTCATATATCATTATATAATTTCTATTTCTTTATCAGAATTCTAATTAGATAGTGATAGTCAAATTTTCTTTTTCATTTTTGAATCCAAATGTCATTTGAAATTCTTTTTCTTACACTTCTGTGTTTTGATTTAGATTTCTATTTAATTTATTTCGAGTCGAATAATTTCAGTTTAATAGAATTTGAACTTATAACTAATGAGACATTCGTAAAGGTGTAAGTTCAAAAAAAAAAAAAGAATCGACCGTTCAAGTATTCTAAATTGCAGGGGGGAAATGACAGGAAGAGAAAGATATATACATATATATGTGGTATATATCCATATATATTGAATTGCGGGTCCATAAATGATAAAATCATATTTGATTGGACCAACATAGGAGTCTCCTATAAAAAAAAATAGGTAAAAAATCAAAAAGAAAAGACGCTTTTTCGAGATAGGAATCCGTATTTAATGAATTCGGCGGTTCCAGTAGAAATGAAAGAAAAGAGGACGGACACCACAATAAGATCCTAATCTCAAAAAAGGGGATATGGCGAAATTGGTAGACGCTACGGACTTAATTGGATTGAGCCTTGGTATGGAAACCTACTAAGTGACAACTTTCAAATTCAGAGAAACCCTGGAATTAATAAAAATGGGCAATCCTGAGCCAAATCCGGTTTTCCGAAAACAAACAAAAGTTGAAAAAGAAAAAAGGATAGGTGCAGAGACTCAATGGAAGCTGTTCTAACAAATGGAGTTGACTGCTTTGGTCGACGAATCTTTCTCATAAAGTGTGAAAGTATATACATTTGTATTGAATACTTTATCAAATGAAATGATTAATGACTACCAAAATATATTCTTTTTTTTATGAAAAAAAAGAAGAGTTGGTGTTAATCGATTCCACATAGAAGAAAGAGTCGAGTATTCATTGATCAAATTATTCACTCCATAGTCCGATAGATCTTTTGAAGAATTGATTAATCGGACGAGAATAAAGATAGAGTCCCGTTCTACATGTCAATACCGGCAACAATGAAATTTTTAGTAAGAGGAAAATCCGTCGACTTTAAAAATCGTGAGGGTTCAAGTCCCTCTATCCCCAAAAGCCTATTTGACATCCCAACTATTTCTCCTATATCTATTTTTCGTTAGTGGTTCCAAATTCCTCACCTTTCTCATTCACTCTATTCTTTTACAAATGGATCTGGCCGGAAACGCCTTTCATCTTACACAAGTCTTGTATGATACACATACAAATGACCA